AATCCCGGGGTGGAAGCCCAAGCAGCTATACTGGTATGGGTAGGCTTTCCACTCGCTTAGCTCGCCACTGGCGTGGATCGGCGTATCTGGTTCGACTAGGGCGCTTGAGAGCGAAAACACTTCCCCAGTTTAGATCGATTTTTCGTTAGTTAAGCCCTGCTGGCTGTGAAAACATCGCCCACGCAATGTAACGAACATGGGCAATGAAGGAAGTATCGATAGTAGCATCAGAAACATCGCTGGTTTCATTACTGTGGTAGACCAAACCTATCGCTTCGGGTCGAAGCCAGGTTTCATTCGAGAGGACTTAGTCTCGTTCCCATAGTTGCCCCCCAGAAACTGGGTTTCACCTCTTCCCTGTACTACCAAAAACCAGAGGCCCAATTCCCGAGGCATAGCCAAGCAAGACCCCACGGCTCAGTAGGGGGGACAATAGCAAGAAATCCCTTAGCTCGGCAATATGCTTTTGGTTGACCTGTGCCTGTTTGAATCTCTAGGTTCCGAGTGAATATCGCTCATTTCGAGCATTTAGACCAGAGAGCCCCGAACGGGATATGGTCAAAATCAAGTTGCGAGTAGGGCGGTAAGGAGACGGGGGGAAGGAAGGGAAAGGCAAAGCTTAGGACTTGCCCGGAGCGGAGAGAAAGCAGATATAGAAGAAGAAAGAAAAGACTTAAAAAGAAACTCCAGGAAAGGCAATTTTTCGAGATGATGCCCTTAGAACTCCAACCTTTATCCAACCAACTGGACCTCAATCCAGAACTCCTACTTGATATTAAGCTTTCGCCCCCTCGATTCAAAAAGGTACTAGGCGGGATGTAAGAGATTCAGAGATTGCATTTCTATTTATCCTTACCACATTCAATTAAAAGGAACTTCAAGGAGGACTACTTTCAAACTAGTTTTTCCTCGCCTTGATGGATTTTACTTTCCCAGCTTATTACTAGCACACTCAAAGAGGGGAATACATATGACTAAAAGCCTAAAAAAAATATCCACCACTTAGGAAAAGCACTAGTCGAGGCACTGGGATATAGGGGAAAGACTCCATTTTTGGTAGGGTTTCCTAACGTTCAACCGAGAATCTAACCTATCAACAGAAAAAACAAGCGGGGTTGATTCATTTGCAACAGGTACTCGTATTTTTACGGGTAGTAAAAGGGGTTCACTCTTCTCCTTAACTTCAGAGTTTTCGTAGCTTTCTTTCACTCCTGGTAATCATACTAAAAGGCTAGCTCGATAAAATAAAGGGATATTTAAGGGGCTATTTTATCATGCTTTCTAACTGGCTTACTTACTCACCTCCTTTAATACAGCGGTTTACGCGAGAAGGGACAAGGCAGGATGGATGGCCTAGGAACTATGCAACTACAACCTACTAGCTGGACCCTATTCGCGCTCGCTTAGATCAGCATTCAAGGGACGAAATTACTTAGAGTAGTATTAAGAAGCCAGGGACTTCTGATACAATTCCAAAAGGCACTACTGCTACAATAGCAGCAAGGACGAAGTAAGGGAGAATAACTACTCTCGGGTACAGCCAGCCTTTCTGCAATCGATACGCTCGCCCCTTTTGATATAATGAAGCCTTTCTTTCCGTGCAGTGTGATCGAGTTCTTTCCTTTCTTTCTTTTGAGGAATAGTCAAGATGAGCTGGAAGGGAAAGAAGGATCACAACGACCGACGTAATTGATTTAACATTCTGGTTAGGTTTCATCAGCCTGGTTAGAGGTTTGCCTGAGGGCTGCGTGCGTTTATAGTCTTTATACTCTCCGGCCTTGTCCCATGCATCAGGTTTTTTTACCTTACCTTTAGGGGTGGTCGACATTGCTTCTTTGCCTGGTTCGTACTTACTTGCGGAGCGAGCAAAAGCGTACTTTGGGGCCTGGCTCTGCAGTGCCTTATTTGATTGGTGGGGCATCTTGGATAGGGTTTAGTCTTCTTTTTTCTTTTCCGAGAGATCGTGTTCTTGTTACTGCCCTGCCATAAGAGCATTGAGGCTGTCACAGGTCAACAACAAGGGGTTCGATTTCCGACTCCATACCCTTCTTTTGGCTGACGTGCCCCCCCTTTGTGTGCTTTCGCCCTCTCAACATTGCCGCCCTCAGATCTAAGGGAAGACAAGCATATAGTTTCCCTAAAAGAAGGGCCAGTCCATTTAAGCGCAAGATACTACCTAACGTTGGAGGACATAGACTGAGCAGTGTCTTCGGGGTTTATCGTAAATAAGGTAAGGTAAGATTGGTTTCAACTAGCATATGGGCACGGTTGAGCACCGAGTCCTTAGCAATGGACTGCCCAGTGTGTAGGAGAAGGATGTTGTCGACGCTTATTGCTCGTGACGACCCTGCCGCCACGTAAGGAGACTAATCACCTCTGACAGAAGTTCGCGGGCTGCTGAAGGAAACTAACCAAAGCAAGCGCCTTTCGAAATGATCTGGTACGACAATTTATAGGGCTTTTCTCATAAATGTTCAGTCAGGCCTAGATCGAAAGGTTGCCCCAGCCGGCAGTGAAAAAAATCATCATCAACGATGATTCGAAATCATATGTCAATTCCTACAGAGCAGGGGGTGTATCGAAGCATACATCCTAAGTCGGGGCATCCTGAGCCAATGCCAAAAGTTTTTTATGGTCGAAACACTCGACCCTCAAGCTACTAATCCGACCTGGTCTCGTCCCATACATTAAGGGGACCCCTGTTTTTGAGCTGACGCTTGATAAGGACAGGTAGCTGTAAAGGTTATTACCGTACTGCCTCAATCACCTCCTTGAAAGGGTCTCATCCTCCTCCGAACCTTTGTAATTGGCTTCGACCGTAGTCTGAATCTTTGGCCGCCTCTCGTGTGTCTCCTTCAAAATATCTAAATTGTTTTCTACTGGCCGGCGTCCTTAGCTTAGGAGGTCTTCTTCGAGATGTAATTTACTGCTAAATCATGTCTCCTCCTTGAGAAAGCTGGCTTGCATAACATAACAAGAGAAGCGCGTAATTGCTCTAAGTGCGAGCGCGCGCGCTACTACTACATCATAAATAAAAAAGAGGTGACAAAGCACAATTAGTGTAACATAAGGGAAAGCAGCTAGCGCGAAAGTAGCCGCCCCTCTTTGATTGTGCACAACCCCCGCCACGAGACACCTAATCGAAGAAGCGCCTTCCTGCCCGAGAAAGTCAAAGCCCTATTTCTTCTTTCATTCTTGATGTACCCAAGATTGATGTCAGTTTCTTCCTATGGGTCTACCCACTTGATCGTTCTTCTTGTTCATTTTTCTATTTAGAGAGGGGGCACATTGGGATCTGACTCTCATTATGGGCTCGCTTTCCTGGGGTGGGAAAGGCTCGCGGGCTGGGCGTAGACTAGTCTGTTCAGGTGTGGATCCCTAAAGCTAAAAACGGAACTTAGGTTCCGACTGACTACATCAGAAGCGAAATCCTCAACTGAAAAAACAATGCGAGCTGTGACGGGGTTGCCTTAGCGGGTACATATGACAGGAATCAAACCATAGCCTGAGTCGATCGAGTGAGGATAAGCTACCTACCTTTTTTCAGGGCCAGATCTTGATGTAGAAAGGCAGTCTTGACTTCGGCCTTGAGGTGGGCTAACTCTTGAAGCGGATCAATTCCTTTGTATCGAGGGACTGGCGATTGTGGTGTCTTCGCATCCCCGTAGCGGTGAAGCTCTCTCTTGTTCTGGTTGAAAGTGAAGGCGAAGGAGAGTGAAGTGAATCGGTCCCGTCTACAGAGCATGCCACTATGCTTGACACATGCAATTGCTTTCCTTGGCACTCTAGTTAGTGACTTCTCTCCCCTCGCCCTCGGTGACCTACCTGGAGAGCTAACTGCAAAGAAGGAAGAACGACTTTTTTTCTTCTTCAGCACTCACTATCAGAGTCGGCAAGAGGAAGAAGAGTTTATGAAAGCATTTCCATAGGGGAGGAGCATTCGTTAGCTAATTCATCTTAGCCCTTTTTCTTCTTTTATTCTCTTTCTAGTGACTTTGAAAGAAGGTCTTTTCGCTAGCTTAGAGTAAGCCGGGAACCCCAAAAGAATTGGAATCCGGAAGTTCCTTCGTAGCCTAGTTAAGATCTTCCACTGCTACATGAACACTTCCCTTTCTCTGGTTCCTAGCCAAAGGCTTCCTTCTAGGGTTATAGAGAGAATGACTATTGATTGAGTGAGTTGCCCACCCACTAAACCACCTTTCGAGAAGACCGAGCTACCTTCCCTTCTGCCCTTTGTCCCGAGATTGAATGATTCTTCCCATCGGTCACTGAATCACCTTTCTTTTTTTTTTTTTTTCTCACTTCACTACCTTGATCCTCCCCTCTGGATGAACTCTCGGCTGATTCAACTCAAGGAAGCATCGCTTGAAGAAGAATAGTGGATTCAATAGCTGGGCTTAGGCCTTTAGACTCTTCCTACTGTCAAGCTAGTACCGGCTAAAGTCTTCTCTTAAAGTACTTTCCTTCTCTTTTTCATCACGTATAGAATTCCTTTTCTTCTTTCGACTTTCAGGTCTAGTGTGGGAGCTGTCCATATAGAGGCTTTTTTTGGAAATAGAAAGCTCTAAGTACTTTTTAAGCTCTTTTTTTTGTGCATTGCATGGCAGATTCCGTTAGTCTAAGAAAGCTCTTTGCTTTTGAGAGGCAGTGGAGATTCAGAGATAAATTTCTTTCCGTTCTCGGGTTGGGTCAAATCCTTCTTATAAGTGTGAATTTTCCAAGTGGCAATGGCTACACAATAAAAAAATAATAGCAACAAGAGTCAGACTTGAACAAACCTTTATCTTTATCTTTTCCAGTTTGATCTTTTTACTTAACCATTTTTACCTTCAAAAAACCGAGCGAATCTGGCGGTCTTTCAAACATCCAAGTTGCCACTTTTCAGCTATTTTGAATGCATGAGACCCCCGCATTTAGGAACCTAGAAAGATCTCCAAGTACCTTTCTCTATCACATGCGAGCGGTAAGTTCATGAATTCCATCCTTCTTGCTCTGGTAGTTCTTCTCGGGCGGTACTCTTGCTCTTCCTGGCTCTAAGCCTGAAAGTCCTTCTTTTCCGGCTAGGAAGCGGATGAGTGGCCGTATTCGACACCTAAGGCTAGTGCGCTAACGGCTTGCTCTTGTTGAGATAGTTTTACATGTATTGCTTTCTACTTATTGATGCTTGCTTCACTTTGCCAAACACATATCTATGTATCACTCAGAAGCTAAAAGCTGTCAAGGCAGCTCTTGAAGCCAGGAAGACATATACCTAATTCTTTTAAGGAGAAGTCTTATAAGCCTGGTGTCGTGTAACCTCTCTACGAATAGAAAGGGTAGTGGGAAGGTAAGGGGATTTGCTTTTGCAAAGATCTCTTTCAGGCCTATAAACTACCTGTCCTCGACCAAGCCATTCAATCAATGCTTTCGGGTTTAAGAATCCTAAAAAACTCTTCCAAGATCCCCTTGCCTTTTCGCATCGAGTCTGATAGTACTAATCGGGGAAGTCTGCTTTGCTCTCCTTTCTTACCCCTTCGTAGACGGACCAAGAGCGGGCAATTATTCAACATCTGATATCCCGGTGGAGTAATCCGCCGATGAATAGCTGGTCTCTCTCGCTTCTATGGGCGGTGGGTAGGAAAGGATAAGCGGTGGTCGTTCGTAGGCTCACTCACCTCTAGCTCTTCTTCTTTGGGATGAAAAGCCCGTCCTTGCTGAACCTGTGTCAAATTCTTCGTCTGAATTGAATAGCTCATCGTCCTCGATTTGGTCACCTCAGTCTTCCTTGACCTTGGTTTAATCTGATTCCACGCGAACTGCTAATGCGTCTGTGGCTGGTTTAGGTGCCTCTCTTCTTTCTGATGTGGGAGCCCCTTTTTCCGTAAGCGAGAAGACTAGCACCATCCGACTCAACTGGTATTATTCATCTATATAAAGATCGTGTGTGCTTTCTCCCCGATCGAATGACTTCGGTACCTTGCAGAACGACCTCTAAACATAAAAATGACGACTTCTGTCTGAAAAGCGTTCGATAAGTCAGTGGCCGGTCTAAATTAATGGGCGAAGATTAGAGGTTTGGTTTTTACGCAGCTGTACTCTAACTCTAAGCGCCCGCCTTTGAGAACAAAAAGTAGGATGAATTTCTTGCTTCCTTCCGTTTCGACGTCATCCGATCTTGTTTAGCAATTTGAAAAACTGAAGGAATTGATCGGGTCAAGGGAATTTATCCGCTCCCTAGCCTCCGATCGATTTCCTACCTTCGCCGTAATCTTTCCCACGCTAAGCATACTACTCCCGGGCAAGGTCATAAGAACCTTTGTGAATCCATCCCACGAAAAATCCGCCTCTATGATCCACGCCAAACACACGAGTTGAATGCTCTCCTTTATTTATTTAACCATGCCGCATACCCTTATAAGCTCAGCTTGGCCCCGGTCCCCCTTTCCAAGGCTCTCCCGTTTAATTAGTGCCGCTACCTCCTCCGAGCGATCATCTCTCGTCGTCCTTCCGGCTCGCATCTTTTCTTCTTTCATCGCGAGTGGTAGTACTCCTTCAGGTCTTGGCCTTGGCTGCACTTGTTCCCTCGCCGATAACTTAATTGGCTTATCATCCGTAGTCAAGCTCGGTTTGAACGATCAAATCAAATAGGGTCTTTTCCTCGATAGGCTTCCTTAGCATCCAACAATTTCAGCCTACGGAGTGGTGAATTAAACTAAAAAAGAGGAGAAGACTGGCCCCTAATAATCGGCAGAGCGAACCAAGAAAGCGAACAGGGATTTGATCGCCTACTAAAATGTCGGGCCGACGAAGGAAAGAAGGAGCGGGAATGGGAGTGAGATAGCTATCCGATAGAAATGCTAGACGCCGAGTGAGAGGGGGGGTTGCAGTACTGAGTTCATGGTTGAACAGACTGACTGCCAGGCTCGCATTCCTCTGGCTATCAACTTAACCTTGACCGAGTCCGCCATACCATACTATCCATACAGGGCAGGGCGGATTTCACTTTCATATATTTAAAAATGCTTTTTTTTTTCTAGCTAAGCTATTTGTTTGTTGCGCTGAGCGATTCAATTCATCAAGTAAAGGGGCTTGAAAGCTTTCCGGAGAGAGCTTTTTTTATAGAGAGAGAGGTGAGTAAGGGGCTTGCTTGCAGGCTAGCTCGTGCAATCAACGAAGCATTCCTTCGCCTTAGTAAGCCTTGCTAAGGTTCTCCGGGCACTACGGTAGGACGCGGATCGATCATGACGAGAATGGACTTCTCCGTAATGTAATGTAATAGAAGAATCACAGTCCGGCGACCAGACGAAAGAGATATGAATTCAATTCGTCTGGGTCGGAGGCGCAAAGTTCATCATTCAGTGGTGGGGTCTTCATGGGCCTCGCCCGCTGATTTTGATGGCTTGGATGCTGGGGGGTCTGGATAGAGTCTCGCTCATAGAGGAAGAGTTCGCGCGCTAGCGCGCTACGGCTTACGCGGATCAGATAGCCCTTCGGGCGCGCATCAAATTTCGATCAACAACTTGGAGGGATGGCTGAGTGGCTTAAGGCATTGGTTTGCTAAATCGACATACAATAAAATTGTATCATGGGTTCGAATCCCATTTCCTCCGGCACGGAAGTCTAACGGGCAGGCGAAATTACGTGAAAGAAAGAACCTCTTGGTGGAGTCCCCCGGAGGACAGAATAGCACTACTTAGTGAGACGGAGCGGAGAGCCCGTTGCGCGTTGTTTTTGTTTGACCGGCCTATCTTCTTTCTATTTCCTCCGGCCGTCCAGTCCCTGGACGGCTCTCGGTTCTTGAGCATGTTGGGAGATTAGGTGGCAGTTGAAAGAGCTGCTCGAAAGCTTGACGAACAAGCGAAAAAAGCCCTAACATATTAGTAAGGGGCTTTTCCCTTACTAGTCAAGTGGTAAGGTAGGGCGCTATTCGATGAAGAAAACATACTTTAGGAAAGTGGTTCAGGTAGCTCAGCTGGTTAGAGCAAAGGACTGAAAATCCTTGTGTCAGTGGTTCGAATCCACTTCTAAGCGGGCGAAGGGTCCAAAGGACACGTAGCCGAGAGCGAGCCGGATTTGGAAATTCAAGTGAAAGAAGAAGGCAAAAAGCCGTATAGTGCGGGAGGCAGATTAAAAAAAAAAAAAAGCGGTTGATTACTCGGATTGGTTCTCGCCCCCCTGTGCCCAAAAGGATGGGCGAGTTCGGTTCGAGTGTTCATCGATCGGGCGGATCTATATGCTTCGGGGGGTGAGACGAGGTGTAGCGCAGTCTGGTCAGCGCATCTGTTTTGGGTACAGAGGGCCATAGGTTCGAATCCTGTCACCTTGATGTGATGGGGCTGAAGTGCACAGCCCCGCAGCCTATGAAGGCAGGCGAAAAAAAAAGCGTGACGAGAATAATTACGAGATAGACAATGAGACAAAGCCGCGACATGTTCCAATTTTTTTTCATTAAAAACATACTAGTATCTTTCCTTCCACTTGTTTTCATTGGTTTTCTACGAGCACAAAAAATCGCCTATGAATGGATCTTTCTTATAGTCATTCTATTAATAAGTTTCATTATTTTATATCGGGAAATAAATAAAAAAAAGAATTGGATTCTTTTGTTGCTAATCCATTTTTTGTTAGTGATTTTGGCTTTTATCTTACGCTCTTTCCTATCCGAGATGATTTCGACTTTGCTAGGAGTTTCTTTGGTTTTTTGCTTTTCTTCGGACTCGAGTGAGGGTGGAAACAGTCTTCCCGCTTTAGAATCCTCTTCGAGTTCCGAATCTCTAAATACGTTCCGGCAGATTTATGCCGCGGATTATGAGAGGACTATATTCGAAAGAATAAGAAGTCTGGAAAGTGCTCAATATTACAATCTTCCACCACAAACGCGGCCGGGGGAGTATGAAACCATTGTAAGAGCGCATTTTGATCAAGCGCTAAGTGTCGATCATCTCCGGTCCGCTATGGACATGGAGTATCGAGAGATACTTATTTTAGAGAAAAAGGCGCTCTTACAAGAAAGGCTTTTTTCTAATTTAATCTCGGAGGATAATCTAGAGCGTATTATGGAACTCTCTCCATATAATAACATACGCAAGGAGGCGTATGAATTTGTGGAGGGGGAAGTAGACACTTTAGATCTTCGATCCGAAGAACAAAGAAGAGCGATGGATGAACGACTTTCCTCTTTTTTGAGGACAATAAATGCCCATGGTAGAACTTCCACCATATACAGAAAATTTTATTCACATTTTATAAACGAGGAGTTCCGTAGCCTACATGGCTTACCACTTCCGTAAAATAAATGTGAATAAAAGAATCTATTTTTTAAAAAAGAATCATAATCGTTGTTTTAATAATCTATAATTATATTTATTTTAGGGCCCTATTTTTTTATTTTTAGGAGGATTATAATGAGGAGGACGATAGACCCGGGGCCGGAGCAAGTTGGGTTGGGGTATAGAGCCGTAAGCGCGGTGGGGGGTGACAAAGGACGTGCTCGTACGGTTCATAGAAGGGTATGATCAACTCGTTGGTTGTCGGGAACTTAAACTCCTCTATATTCGAAATATGCCTTTCTAGGAGCATTACGATCTGCAGCTCAAATGGTCTCTTATGAAGTCTCTATTGGTCTTATTCTTATTGTGCGCCTTGTGAGCGCGTTTGGATCCGCGAAGGCAATCGCTCGGATGTTCCCCTAACCCAACCCGGGAACGGACCGGAGGGAACCGCAGCATGGGGAATGTCCGCGTCTCGTCGCAAGGCTCATTTTTTGTTGTGGGTCATAGGGTGGGTTTCGGGCGGGCAGCTTTATCTGATCAAGGGCCGGGGCACAAGGGTCCTGGTACTATCCAGGTGCGAAGAACCCCGGAGATGACTGCAATGAGCAGAAATATCACTCACTGGCCTAAACGACGAGCAAACACTCGAACGTGAGAGCAAGGGATCACCCAATGGACGAGCTCCAAGGAGGGAGGAGAGAGGGAGGCAAGAACCATGCTTTCAGAAAAGAAAAGTGGCGGTCCGAATCTTATCTGAACTGCGAGAATAACTGACTAAGCCATGCCATAAGGGTCATTCTCCAAACTGGACGGGGCCAAGCCTTTAGGTTGTTTAAGTAGGTTGGGTGACAGATCGGCCATAGGAGTACTCCGGGATATAAACCAGGGCAACTAATGTCGAGCATACGACGATGCCGCCCGTTTTCATTTCATGGAAGTCCCCGGCAGAGGAGAGGGCTGTAGGTGATGGCGCGTTTTTTTTGCTTCTTCTCTAGAGAGGGGCGCTGAAAGCATTCCTATTTGGTCGTGCATGGCAGCTTTTAGTATAAAAAAAAGGCGGTTTTCCGAAAAGGAACCAGCCCAGCCTCCTCAAGAAAGCTTGGCTTGGTAGGGGTGAGATCATTAGATCATTAGTGAAAGAAGGACCAACAACGATGAAGGTTACGAAGGAGAAGGAGGAGGAGCGCTGCCTACTCACTCGGACAATGCTCTGAACACGAGAGTGTGCAGTTCCGCCTCATGCTGAGTCACAGGCAGCGCCTCGGAAAGCACGGACGAGCTACATGCAGGGAAACTTGCACGTGTGGTTCTGGCCGGGGACCCCGGTATACTGTACTAATATGTGTAGGTCCCCGTAATTCGAGTGAGATTGTCATGGCGCAAAAGCAGATATGGTCTGGTATTCCCTTGTTTCCTGTATTGGTTATGTTCCTCATTTCTTGTCTAGCAGAAACTAATCGAGCTCCGTTTGATCTCCCAGAAGCGGAAGCTGAATTAGTTGCAGGCTATAATGTAGAATATGCGCGGGATGTGATCCTTAATAGTCCACTGTTGGCGGAAGCCAATGTCCCGGGGTCCCGGGGACTCATTCTGACTGAAACAAGGGGTGGGTCTTTACCAACTTCAAAATATTCGATTTTAGAAAAGCCAAAAAAGGTGAGCGCCTAGCGCGAGCCTTATTGAAAAGGCCCCTTACTATAGATGCCCCTGCAATCAAACAATCGGAAAGCCTTTTGACAACCTTACTAATAGAAAGGGGAAAAATGCGCTCAAACAACCTATCTTACTAATAATAATGAAGGCCCCTATCGTTGGTAAAGCTACAGCTCGAAAGCCGGCCTTACCTTTAGCAACAAGGGCGTTTAGGCTTTACTAATAGAATATATAGGGCTTTTCTTGCTTGTTTAGTAAAATCAAGCTTTTCATTTTGTTTTGATAGGAGTAGGTGCTTGCTGGGGCAGGGCACTCTTCATTCTTCATTCGAAACTAATGAATGTCGGGTCGGGGGTTTCTGCCTTGTTATCAAAAAGAGAGTTGGGTAAAGCAAACTCCCTCCTTGGACGAGCACGGGGCTTAGTCAAGTAGAACCGGGTTGCGCTGCTTGATGCTCCGATCGAAAACAAATCAGTGGGGCCATGCCGGTACGACTGAATATGCGTTAGAAAGGTCAATCCCTCCCCTACGACACCAAAAAAAACCGGGCCGAACTTCTAACAGCCCGCCCGCTTCCATAGAACAATATCGCGGCAACGTAGACCTAAGTAGTCATATTGGATCCTTGGGAACCATCACAAGTACGACCGGCCTATATTTGAACGAGAATGCCGTGTCGTCCAGCGGAGCCTAGAAGAAGGTGACTCGCGCAGACAGCTGACTCCTTTTCAATAGAAAGGAATAGCCAAACCAACCCAGCTGGCTGGTCAATCTCAGAGATCTTATCGGCCGGCAAACCGGAGACGGACGACCACGGTCCCGACCTTACCAGCACCGGAGGTGTACTAATCAATGAACCCCCGAAACCCACTTTCTTTTCTGACAAAATCAACCAAGCCTAACCGGTCACGACATGTTGTTGATATTGATTGAGTTTGAGGTGACCGAATCCATCCATAAACCTAGACCCCGGTAACCTTCGTAACCAAAGCGTCACGACAACATCCAAAGGTGACCTTTGGATTCTTAAGTAGGGGGGCGAGGAGCACGTAGGACTGCCGACCACTACATAAGCCACTAGTGGCTGAGAGAAAGCGAGCAGCACCTTGTATAGGTTGGGCGGAGCTTGAAGAAGCGAGCCCCTATCAGAGAAAGCCATTGCGCGCTAGCCTAGCTAGCTAGCGTTTTTCAGCTGGCTGTTATGTTAGTTGTAGCGCGCCTTCCCTCCTTCTCTCACTTTGGAAAGATTTAGCAGTATTTTCTTATGATGACCTGGTCGAGAGAGTACGATACATCGGTGTAAAAGATTGAGTGGGATCTGTGAGGTTGGTTTATAGTAAGGGCCCAGTTCCAGTATTTGAGGAAGCATGGCATAGAAAGCAGGGCATGTCATGGGTTGTAGGGAAGAGGTAACACGTGTACATGAAAGCAAAACGAGTTAGGGTTGGTTTGGCCAGTAGAAGCACGTGGAACATATGCACCAGCACGGCATCTAGGTGAGCAGCATTTCCATCAAACTTTGTGAGGTTCCCCCAGGATCCGGTGTATCCTTATTCAAAGAAGGATTGGACTCCAACTTCTCGTCCAAAGCCTGTGATGAGTGTGTCTAAAATAAAAGGCTCTTTATTTTGAACCGAAGCGCTCGCAAGAGGTAGATGATCCCCTTTAAAGAAGAAGGATTTTGTTCAACGGAGAAAGCCTTCTCCTCCCCGACCATGAATCTCTCTCTGTTGATCGTGACTGGAGGGTTCAGTCAAGCAATAATGAGGAAACTTTGACCTTGATTGAATGTGTTACACCTGACGAAAGAGGTTGATCATTCGAGAGCGTACTTATGTGATGAACTAACCTTTGTCGACTTCGAAAGGTGATCCATATATCATAATATCATAGGCCAGGCAATGGATGCTACTTAGTCTCTTCTTTTAACTTCTTCGTCAGAGGGAAGAGATAGCAGGAAGCTCTAAGGATTCTTAAACCTTCTCGCAGGGTGGCCGTCCGAGACTCTAGCCTGCTTGTTGGATGGATGGTGCCTCTTCAATTCATCTCTCAGAAAGAGAGGGACATGAGCGCGCAAAGCCCTAGCTAATGAACGAAAGAGCGCGCGTTACCTTGCTCTTGAGTTGAGCTGCAAGCTTAGAACTAGGAAAGGCGCAAAGGCTCTAATCAAGTAGGCACTCTAAAAGAAAGCTTTGAAAGCGGGCAGGAATGCGCCTTCTGGAGCTATTCCTTTGACTCTCAACTCATACTTAAAAAAAAAAAGCCATTTTTGTGGGGTTGATGTGTGATTGCCTATTGATGGACTTTCTCGGGCCTTTTTGCGTATCCTTTTTTGGTAGGTTTTTACTAGAAGAGGGAGTGTCGAGTCACATAAGAAGCGATTATTCTTGTTGAGGGCGCCTCCGCCCGTGGGCTTTGGAAAACTCTTTTGCTCTAACTCGGATAAGGTTCTTAAAGTAGCTGATGATCTCTTGTTCACTGTACGTACTGAAAAGAACAACAGAAAGCCGTAGCCAAATAGATCTTGCTTGAAGAAAGGAGCGTAGTTAGAAAAGAAAGGCAGAAAGACTCCTTTCATCACCCATCTTGGCCTTATGTTTCTCTGAGCCGCGAAAGCTCTCTCTTCTCTCTCTTACTTAATTAGTAGTTTGCTGTAATAAGAAAGGTGTTGCTATTCAACGATGCGGCAAATCATCTATTCCATAAAAACTCACTTAACACTTTCTCATTCACACCGCCCGACTAGTGCGCAATAAAGACCAAGGCAAAGCCTCTTATTTCGAATTCAATAATTCTGAGGGAAGTGCTTATTCAATTGACCATGAGGCTCTACCCTTCCTTTCCTTACCGAATTCATTCTAGGCGAAAGAGTCTCGCGCCAGGAGCGCTGCTGTAAGCAGTTATGATCTCAAGCACCTAACCTTTGTTGTGAGGACTTATTCGCCATCGGCCGGTAATACCCGATTCGCGTAAAGAGAGGGCGCCTTACTAAATAGGGGCACTTAGCTTTCCCACGGAGGTCAGTGAGAAGCTTGTAAGTTCTGCTTTAAGCTATGGGCTTCCCTAGAGGGATGAGGTGGTCGTACCGCTTCTGGGACCACGATATGCACCACCAGGGGCTGTTTTTTCGACAGGAGTTTGATACCCTCCGCAGGTAAGCTTTTCTTCTGTGATATTTCCTTCTTCGTTTGTTTTGGGTCGCTCCATCACTCACTCCGCTATAAGAATTGAGTAAGCCGATCTCGACTTCTCATAGACTGGATTGTCAGAATCTGCTCGCAAACAAACTTGCTTCTTGCCCATGTACTCGTAAGGTATCCCTAAATCTTTAGCCTCTTCTTGATCAGGGTTTCCCCATTCCTTTAGTATTTCTAATAAATAGAAGCAGATATAGTTAACCGAAGGCCTTTTGACTGTTATAGTTTCTCTCTTGGACTCTTCTCACGAATTGGATTCGAACCACCACAACCAAGAAGGCCCTACTTGACCAAGCAAATAGTAGATCGTGAGTTCTTAGGAACACACACACCTCTATTAGGGGATCGGCTCGAACGCTGAACTTACCACTTTGAGCCCCCGATAGAAGGCTTTCCTAACAAAAGATGTCTCTCCAAAAGTCTGAAACCTAAACCTCCGAATCCGAATAATGTGCCGTGCTGATCCTCTAAGAAAAGTTAAGTTCTGCAGAGTCACAAAGATCTTGATCCCCAAAAAGACTAAGGTGGTTCCAAGGCGAGGGAGAGTCCCTGATGTGCCCTGTACCTGGTCCTTGCTATCTCTTCTACGGCTTTCCGCCTCCTCTTCAGAAGCGACATCCTTTTGGTGACTTTATGGGCTAAATCGAATGAACGAAACCAAAGAGTCAGATTCGGGAAATCGGTAAACTAACCTACGGGAGTCTTAAAATCCGGTGGAACCGAAAGAACGCGAAGAAGGCCTGGGAAGCTTAAAGCATCAAGGACCACACGCGGAGCATCCATGAAGAGAAAGATTCAGCCGTGAAAATGCGGGCCGGCATCCTTAGAGCGAAAGGGACTTTCCTTTGGGGGGCTTTTTCCATATCTCCCGAGCTAACTCAGTATATATGGAACGAGAAGGACTTTTATGATATGACACAGGTCGAGGTCGAAATGGGGTGTATGTATTGTATTTCCCTCCTCACCGTAAGCTGCCTTGTCCCCCCTCAACTATAAAAAAGATACACATACCATGGACTCTGGCCTAAGGGCCTTCGTCCCCGCGCAATTCAGCTCTTCTATAACGGTAAGGAACCACCACTATCTTCTGGTTTTGAGGCAGAATTGGCATCGTGCTGCCAGAGGAAAGCGACTCTCGTACATTCGCTTTCTTCTGTTGGTAATATGTTTTCTTCATGTTCTTCTCCTAGTCTTTCGTTGACTGGTACAAGAATTCCTTGAAACCACTTTCTTTCTACTGGTTACCCTGTATTTCAAGAGTCAATACCGCAGTGAGGAATAGTGGCTCCTCCCTTTGTTTGGTATGACAACAGGTACTTTGGGGTCCTCCCCTCTAGCCCACACTAGCCCAACTCCATTCAAATTCCATCTTTCTTTAAGCTTTTTTGTCAACAGAAAGATCATAAGAATAGATTGCTTCCAGAATGCGCCGATAGGGAAGGCTCCGATGCGTCTCAATTTCTTTCATCTTTCCCCCCACCCACCGGTCGAATAAGCAGTGATTCCTGCTCGGCACTTGCTATAGAAGAAGCCGCAGCTAGCTTTAGTCTAGGCTAGCTGCGCCACAGCTTTCATCTCCCTAGAAATCGCCACTCGTAGCCCTTCACTTTGACTTGGGTGTGTGAAGCATATTCGATTGGAAGCTCTTCTTCACCGGGTTAAGCGACGGGAGTTTTAGGCTTGGCTTATCACCATATCCAACCCGAATCCCGTAGTCCGAAAGGAGAATTGGGCTACCTGAGACCAACTGATTATTCAAAACATGAGACTGCTTTCTTAGCAAAGCCTTGCTTGGCTCAACTTAGTCTCTATCTCTAAATGGTTAGACCCATACTTAAGCTTGCCTAGAATCTTGCTTCTGGGCTGCCCTATACCTCTATAGAAGTAGATGGAAACCCCATCCCCCTTTAAGAGGTCGAATTGCTTGTACAGCTAGCCCGCTACCTCTCTAATAAATCTTAGTAGTGACTATTTTCGATCCCATATCGAGGAAGTGAGCCAAAATGAGCCATCAGTACAGTATAGAAGATATAGGACTCCTTTCTTTTTTTCAGCTTAGCCACGTCGACCGGATCAATCCACTTTAGCTCGTTCCAAACTCGGTTGGATCTAGGATAGGACCGGTTAGCACAACTTCACTTACTTAGACGCCCAAGTTTCACACCAGACCTGCTTTACTTGTAATTTTCTTCGGTCTAGGCCGTTAATCCAACAGGTATCCACATAAGCCCTATGTTTCCTTATGACTCTTCTGTCTTTGCTTTGGTGACGGGGAGCTTTTTAGGAAAGTGTTAGAGCTATACTAGTTAAATAAAGGGAAGTCACGAAAATCTCATAACAATCAGACAGGTGGGATCATGCATTTTTCGGCCACCAGGCAAATCGGGAGAAGATGGCCGGGCTCTGTAAGCTCAACCTTATCGTGTCCTATGGAGTAAGGGAGGTTGTTCCATGCCAGAGCCATACCATAATGCTGCGGTCGGGCGCAACTCCTTCTTTTTCTTTTCTTTGCTGATTCCTCCTTCCTCAAACGGAGGTGGAGAGGTAGCTATTAGCCTTTTTCCTAGAGTATGTTCCGAAGTAACCCAGTCGTCGAGTCCTTCAGTTGGTTTAAAGATCGAATGAATGTGGCTTGGGGTTCCTTTTCTAGAACCATTCGCCCTAGCCGTAGCGCTTTCGGTTATGATTCCAAGTCTTAATGTAAAAAAGAGTGTGCCCACTTTATCCGCCTTGCAGCTTGTCAAGGAAGTCAAGAAGGACGAAGAAAGGTTTGTTGCCCAACATTTGTGAAACCCTCTCTTCTCGGGCGATAGGGTTTCCTCTTTAGACTCCGAGGCTCGAGTTTCTTTGTTGGTCGTAATTCTTACAGGGTGGAGGTCCCCTGGCGTAGTACAGAAAGAAAGTGGAAGAAAGTATAATTTAGTACCTCGATGGTCTATTATACCTACTGTCATATAATAGCAAAAGCCTATTAGCCTTTAGATACAACTCGCGCCCGGTATTACCGGGATCTTTGAGCGCTTCGATGACCCAAATAAGATCTTCTCGTGTGACATCAGTTCTTCCGCTTCTTGCGAACGCTAGATGCTGCCTTTACCGCTGGCTGGACTGGACGTCCCTCCTGTCTGCAGTCCGTCCTTTTAGTTAGATAGTCTAAAGCTGCTCCCTTCCAACACATCATTCTAGTCCGCTCGGGGCTCGCCGGTTACGTATGGCGAGTCCCATCGCTGCATTCTTTGACCGGCTTTGGTCGAGCAACCGCTACATTTCTTGAACGGCCACAGCCTACATAACTTTTCTCCCTCTTTTCAAGGAAGTTAGTCTCAGACCCTATGTAGTTCTCTGTCCCTTTTTATACAGTTCCTGACAGGTGCTCTTGTGGCTCTTCACTCCAGCCCTGAAGTATTCTGTGAGCCCAATCTCTTTCACATGGGCCCTCCCCCTCCCTCCGGACCGACAAGACCCCAGACCTAACGAGAGATCTCTCTCTCTCCCTCCCTTTCTTTTTGGGCCGCTTTCTTTGAAACGAAACGGATTCTTTTGCCCTTAGCCTGTCGGTCGGCCCGGGCGCCCATGAGGTGTGGTCCGAACTCCCCCAATAATCACGGTCTACCCGCTTTCCTTTCGATCAGCTGCCCCTCAACCGCGTCAGAGGTATTTATTAATAACCCAAAGAAGGAAGAATCGAAACAGACCAACTCTATACTATAGGAACTTTCAGTTCCCAAGAGGGCCTTGAAATCGTCCATCTCTCAAGAAGGAATCCCGCACTCTATTCAGCTGGTGATATATGAACGAGTTGGTGGGATTTTCCCCAAATAAAGAGTCCAATTTCGATTGTAAGACATGAATTCGATACTCCCCGCCCCTGGGCGGTAGTATGTAGTCTCGAATCAGTCTGTTTCGATGGGCAGTCCAGAAGGGGTTTTGGTCTAATTCGTACATTCTGGTAAGAATGTCGCTTTTTAGACTTATTATTCGTTCTATTTCCGAATCGTCAACCGTGGGATTCCTCTGACCCAGGCGGTGGATCATTAGTCGATAAAACCTAAAGGCAAGATGCGAAGGTACGAGCTTGAAGTGTCCATAAGCTTGAAGCATATAGGGGCAGCGACCCCTTATTAGTAAAGTAAAGCTCCAAAAACGAGAGATTAACCTGCGGTGCAGATCTGACTCGACTAAGGCTCCGAAAGATCAGAGAAAGAAGAGCGTTTGATCTACTAATAGCGGCATAAGAACAGCAACTATACTGGCATTTGCTTCAACCTAAGCAAGACGCATTTTTGAGACATAGTGATCCATACTCTCTGTCGGGGGACCTAGGCTTGTGGCACTCCCTATCTCTTAAAGGCTTTCATAATCAATATCTCTTTCTTCTCAGGCACAGTTGCTTTCCTTGATTCGGGCACAGTGTCTTCGACAAATCGTTGTCTCAGTATCTGTCTCATCTCTGGTCCTGTGGGTTAGTAACCTTAGTCCAGTGTATCAGAAAGCACATCTGTCTTTCCGAGACATAAGGAGTTAGACTCTGCCGTGATATATGAGCAAGGTCAAAGCATAAAAACCAAAACGAATCTCGTTCAACCCCGCTCCTCGGCCTTCTTTAAAAGCCTTGTGACTCCCATCCCATCAAGTCAGGACCCAAACACTGAAACTAGCCTAGCCCCGGTTAGGCGGAGCTCAATCCTTTTTGTTAAGGTTCGGGAATCATACATCCCTTATCTGTGAGTCGAGAAAGATTTCCATCGCTGGCGTACTTGAAGCAGAAAGCTAAATTCAAAGAGAGGGAAAACCCCTCGATAGAAGGAGTGAGACTATACCCTTACCCTTATCTATGAAAGACCTGTTTAGAGGGAAGCAAGCCTATGACAGAGCGTACAAGCCGAAAGAAGCAACCAAACCTACCAAAGAAAGCTGGCATAAGCAAAGCAACTAAGAAGCCCATAATAAGGTCCCTCATAAGGCGCTGCTATGCATCTTTCTATAGTCCACTGGAACGAACTCACAACTCAATGGGATAATTCGAGGTGCATTCCTAGGGGAACTATAGTCTCGGTCAGAGCTGAGTTAACCATAGCTTTTGATCAATAGGGAAGAAGAGGAGGAGAGGAATAAGAATAAGCTTTCCATGGGAAAGAACGATAAAGACTTGTTGACTCTTCAAAGGGAAGAAGAAAGTAGTCTTAAGAAGAAAGATTTGATGGATAAGTTCGTCAAAATAGTGGATTTTCTTTGGGAGACGAAGTCCATTTCTAAAGAACTAACGCCCGAAGGGAAATTAAAAGAAGTAAGAAAGGCACTCTTGAACTCTACCTTTCAGTTTTCCTCAATGTACCGTTCTTGGATTCCCAAACCAAACAAACCTGGCCAGCTAAGACCCATTACACAGCCAGACAAAGCCGATCTCATCGTAATGGACGCCCTTCCCCAGAAAGAAAATATTGTTTTTGAGGATCTTTTTTTGACTCAATCCCACGGCTTTAGGAAAGGAAGAGGGCCGAGAAGAAAGGATAACTCAGAGCTTCAAGTAGCTTCCCAATGCTCGATGCACAGGAGAGGCGTTAGAACTATTAAGCAGGAAACCTCCGGATATAGGGTTGACATTCTAACGTGAAAACTCTTTTAACCAATTCTCTTTTTGACCTCTTGACGGAAGATCTATCAACACCTTCCTTGATCCATTGACTGATCAAAGAATTTATCAAGGAATACTCAAGGGGATTTGGAGGACCAGCGAGGCGAGGGGAGTGAAAAGCCTCCAAGCTAGTAAAGGATTGGTTCTTCAACCGACGCAAAGACCTAGCGCTTTCCCCTTGAACTGGACTTGATTCCCGCACTTAGCTTAAGAGCTAAACTGCCGAAAGCCCTTTTCTATATAGTATCATCACAGCACCCGAAAAGCAGGGAAGGGAAAGGCTTACCGAACATGCCCGGCCCTAACTGAGTTAATTGATCAATCATCACCGCAACTTTGACTCTCAAACAGAAGAGACGGAAGAAGCGGAACATTTCATATAAGCAATCACCTATGCCCTAACAGCTTTCACCGAGTCTACCTTTAGAGCGACTTGCCCTCGAGTACAGGCTAACCAAAAGCTACAAGCGCACAGTTCGGCAAGCAAAGCAAACGGGAATCAATCAATCAAGACGCTGCATATAAAGAAGTGATCTACGACCTTCCCTAATTTCATGAGAACTCTTGCTCTTAGAAGTCAAAGAAAGCCTTAGAGCACGGAAACGGAACTATAAGTCCTAGCCCCGGAACAAGACAGATTGTCTTTGATCCTTATAACGGTTTGATAGAAAGAGCGAATAACCTGACTTGACTAAGAAAGAGTACAGGACCAAGACCGGAAAGTCACGCTTTGATCTCCTTTAGCAAGGAAAAAGCTTTCAAACGCGTATTCGCTGTTGCGAGCCGACTGAACAAGTGGATTTGATTCCTTTGCCTTCTGCCTTCCTGCTGACCTAATACCCATCAACTATTATCCGCTGCCGCTTCTTCTTCTCCTCCGATCAAGACCGGAAGAAGGTAGGTCAGCTCGATCTAGCTATCCTGTTTCGGATTGGACGGGGATGAAGCTAGTCTTCTCTCTGGCATGGATAGGCTTTATTCTCGCTCAGCGAGTTTCTCACCTTCCGGGGACAGATGGGCTGGGTCGGGAGCTGTGACAATAGGAGTTTCAGTCTTAGGCTTTTCTGTGTACCCAGACAAAAGGAAAGGGGCTTATGTCTTCAGTTGCTTATTCTTTTTTCTACGATCGAGGGAGAGTGAATGCTCCCATTGAATCTCTTGAGTGTGGTTAGAAATCGCATAATAAAAAAGAAGAAAGTCCGATTCCTCTGATTCCTCCAGTCCTGCCCACTCTTCACTCATCTTTTTATGGAAACAAGCGGTACGGTAGTAGGGAAAGACTTCTTGATGTAGTTCCATATACTTTCGACTTTCATTGATCTTGCCTTGGTCTTCAGTCTAGCCAGAGAAAGTTTAAAAGAAAGTAGAATGTTTCAAAACGAAAAGTAAGACGTAATACAGTCATCTCACACGCTAGGCCAAAAAGGCTATTCTTGCTAGAAAATCTCATAATCGAATCGCTAGGATAAAAGTGGTGATCTCAGGCAGGGAATACAATGGAGCACTCCAGCAACCATTGAACCGGATGCCTAGAATATGCTCTTTTCAGGACATGAGAATACGGTCTTTCTCCGCTTAAGCTTAAAAAAGGCTTCCCCCCTATAAGGTGTGAAGCATTGATTTCCCTACCCAGCTAGGAAAGTATAAGTGATTGATAAAGAACTTCTTAGCCGATCCCATAATAGCTTCTTTTCATTTTCACTCCCAATGTACATATGGCACAATATTACAGGAAGCTTGAAGTGCAGCATTCCATTCTCGCATGTCTATTCTCTCTTTCTTAGGGTCTATCTTTCCGTGCGTTCTTCCTCTTCCTTTCTGGATCAGCTTGGTCAGTTAGTCATTGCTAGTAGTAGATCAGCTGCGGGCAATGCTTGCTACCGAGAACAGATTTCATTTTTTTAGGATTTCGTCGTAGCAAGAACAGTAGCCTGCCCGGCTCTACTAGTCAAGTAGAAATTCAAGTGGATCAGGAAATTGGTTGGTTAGTTATCTCTGGCTTGGGGCAAAGGCTCTCGTCCATTTCAAAAGTAGAAATTCACTTGAAAACAGACTTTTTTAGATTACCCGATCTACGAATAGATATGAAGTTAGTTAGAAACCTCTCCTGTTAGCAAGAGGCCTTTTTCCCGTGTCCGGTTGGAACCGACTGCCGAAAAGAAAGCTTGGAACCTTTCCTCCTTAAAGCCGTGCCCCTATTGAGTAAAGGCTTGACGTAACGTAAGAGGACATGAAATACGAATCATGTTTGTGAGAACCCTATCTATAAAGTTCAATCCCAGAGCCTCTGTAAAGAGACTGGACAATCATCTCTGTCGTGGGTCCTCGGAAGATTCTATATATATAAAATAGAAATCGAAGAAGGAGGTGACACAGATAATGATCTTTCTTTGTTTGCAGCAGACTGACCTGCCCACAGAGCGGTAAAGAGCCAGCCTAAGCCAAATAGTCAGTGCAACTTTCCGTATTTCAAGTCAGAATATGTGGTGTGGTTGAAGAGAGGGCTGCTTACCCATAACTATAAGATATAAGAGTGAGGCCAACAAAGAGCAAGGCCCGGCCTAGATAAGAAAGAGTAAGGATAAGAAAGACTCTTTTTTAGAATTTTCAGTGGGTTTGCCCACTTTCTTCCGTTCATAATTCATAAACAAAAGGCTTTTCGGGTTATTTGCCAATGAATTACAAGAAGAATGGGGTTCGGGTCAAATCAAATCTCCTTACTAAACTAAGGATCCGCCGACATTGAAAAACTCAACAAAGGGAAATATTTTTTATAACAATTTATTTTTCTTTGCCTTGCAAGCTGAACAAGGCTAACCTATCTTTCTAATTCAAATTTTAAAAGGCTAAGAGCGAAGAATAGACCAGACCAACTTACAGGGAATGAGCTTACTGCTAGTTAGATCTCTGCCTGCGGATACAGATATTGAGACTGGCTCTGACCTGCAGATAGAATAGAGGTCTTGGTACCGGATTGAAGAGAAGAAGAGTAACTGACGCAGTCTTTCCTGACGAATAGGTATCTTAGCCTTTCATATTGATTCCCCAGTGTTGCTCTATATACCGCGGGTCTTCCATATCTATCTCTTGTAGCTGCGTTGGGAAAGAAAGATGCTCAAGCTTTGCTTGTGATCCAGTAGGACTGCTCTGATCAATCAGTTTAAGATTTATGGAAATCCTTCGATCAACCTTCCCTTTCGGCCTGAACAGGCTAGGAATATGCTGCTCACAACTTTGCTCGTGTCCACTATACCCTACTATACAATACACTAGGTAGGCAAGGCCAGTTCAGTTGTCAAGTCAGTAGTCCCATACCCCCCTTAGCCTTTCGTTTTCTGTCGGAAAACACTTGAAGGATACGAGGCAAAAGACTATGGATCGAACTTCTTTCTTAACTTAAGAGGGAACCGCTACTGCAGCCAATCCATTGAAAGGGGAAGGCAATGCTAAATGCAGATGCAGACCGATTGGGTTCTCCCCTTTGCTATGCTAGGGGGTGATGTTCCCAGGTTTTTCGCGAATGTGAGGTTCAAGTACTGCCATCCTTTGTTGGTCGAGTGAGCTCTTGCTTCCTAACTTTTTCTTATCCTCTCTTGACTCGCTAAGCTATCACTTCCTGAGATCCCGGGAAAGATTCTACTCGCTTCCAGGTCGAAGAAAAAAGAGGAGACAAACCTTCCTTCTTACCTGATTGGTAACGTGCTGGTCCTTATTAGCTTGCCTATATTAGATCGATCAAGTGATAACCAGCGATAGGCTCCTATTCACTCCTACGCTTGTATGCTATACCCATAGCTTCCTGCGCTCCTCTTCACTACGTTAGAGCTTCTTTCCACCTCTTCTTTCCCGACTCCAGGCGGGGGTTCCCCCTGGTTACACGTCCAGCATCACTTACCTAGTATTTTACCGAAAGAAAGAGTAGTACCCTATTTTTAGTTGTAGGGGTCCTTGTTCTTGGTCTCTGTGAAAGAATCCATCTTCAAGTCTTATTACCGCTGTGGAAGATTAGTGGAAGGAGATCACAAGCGAAGTGGCAGAAGTAGATGTTGTGAGCTAGTCTTTCTATGATAAATATCATATCATATCATATAATAGGGATGTAAAGTAAATAGAAGATCTTCTGTTCGGGAATCGTGATAAGCCTCGTTATCGAAGGTTCACGCATGCATTATAGATCCATAGAAGTGTAATAAATCCTCTATGCCTGTTGGAGCTATAGAGGAGATATTAAAGAATAAGTTCTTACTGGATTCCTATTTGTTATGTCAAAATCCTCTTTGTTTTTTATTTATAATATAAAAAAAGGAGGGCTTCGGTTAATGCCTTTGTACGTAGGCGGTTGTACACTTTAAGCTTGAAGTAAGAAGAGATATTTTTCCGGGAAAAAAAGGGGGAAAAAGAAAAGTCTAAGTGCATATGGCACGAAAAGGAAATCCGATTTCAGTAAGACTTGAGAAGAATCGTAGTTCAGATTCAAGTCGGTTCAGTGAGGGCGACCGCGAAAGTCACCGAATGGGTCAGTCTTTTCCTTCAGTTTGTCCTATATTTTAAATTTAATAATTTTAAAGCGTGGGAGGACGTTGCAGATGTTCGGGACGGACACGACTTCTTCTAACGCTAGAAGACCACTGGAAAACACCCGGAACCAGAGCATGTCGTGAAAGAAGCACACTGGGCGGGCGTGCTTCGACCGTGTCTCCGGGGCACAGTTGAATGTAGATATCATGAACGCGAGGTGCAGGATACCAGGCCGAGAAACCCGGGCAACCACCCTCCCCCTATGCGCCGATCGCTAGCGCATCCAGGGCCCCGGCACCTAGCTCAGCTGGAGAGGCCTAGCCTGATCTGAGAAGTGCTAATTCGGTTCGTCGGATAGACTTCATTCAAGAACGCCGCCGCCCCTGAAATCAATAAGAAAACAAGTGCTTCGTTTCAGATCAGTGAATAAACCGAAACGAAAGAAGAGACGTTTCTCGCTCGGCGCCTAAAGCGCACTATGCTCCGCTTCAACAAATGAGAGTTTTCGGTGGAACCGGTGAACCGCGCGAGCTGGATAGATGTGTGGGACAGAGGGCTCGTAGTATCAGGTAGCGTAGCTATGCAGTGGAAGGGAAGGAGCCTAAATCGACCCCCCTTCTTTCTTTTTTTTTTTTCTTTGAAAAAAAGCAGTACAAAGAGATTAGACTATAGGATGAGACTAAGCAGCCACCGACCGTTCCGACGCGCCCCTGACCTATTTTGATTAAGACCGAAAACCTATCTAAAATGGAGCCTAGTTTAAGCTGTCAAACAAATGATAGAATAGAAAATTAAGAATATCCCACTAGCACTAGTAGGGAAGGGATATGGATGGAGTCTCGCTCAGTAAAGAGAAGAGAGTTGTAGATTCGTAGAAAAGGGGAAGAGCCTTTACTTTCTATGTTATTAGTAAAGGCGCGTTAGCCTATCTATAGTAAGGGGTCTTTTCTTGCTCGTTAGCGCTTTAGTTTTCAATAAGGACGTTTAGGCTTTACTAATAGAATATATAGGGCTTTTTCATCAGGGTGCGCAGGTCTGGAACCCTATACAAAGGGCGTTTCCTTTCAAATGACAACTGCCTCTTCCTGCTGCGAGGGCGTTGCACGAAACCAAACCGCCCCCCCGCCCGATCAACTACCAGTTGCTTCGCAGGTAGGCCCGCTTAGGTTAGGGGGGCATTGTCCCTCAGTTCTTACCAACCTCCGGTGTGGAATCGACATGTTGCTAGCTTCAACTCGGTTGAATAAGAATCATTGATTCTCTCTGTTGTCCATTTCTTATTCATTCAGGGCGCTCGGCCGGTGCTCCTTTCTCAAACCAGAACAACTCTGAACGTTAGGGAAGATAAGGGAAGACCACCTGAGCGAAGCGACCGAAGGGACTTGACTTATCCGAACCGAACGATAGCGGCTTAAAGCTAAGCCTATCACGAGCAGCGTCGCTGCTTGATCGGCGGGGAGGAGCATCTCAAAGTATGGGGCAAAGGATCAAGCGCTTTGACTTTGTCTCCCGGGATCCACCACAGGTTAGGTTTGAGAGCCGTGTGATGGGTGACTATCCAGCACGGTTCGGAGAGCACTTTTAGTCTTTGTTGGTGAATGGAAGCCCCCCCTATCAAGCAAGAAAGAAATGGCTCTTCCCACAGCGGAGTCACCATTGACTCTATTTATTATTATGGTAAATCAGTGTATCAAGATCTCAATCTGAGATCTTATTTCGGTTCGATACGTCCACCTACGAGACTCACCTTTGGCTTTCGTCTCGGTAGGTGTATTATTATACATTTTCCCAAAAGAACATTCATTCATTTCTTTCTTCCCCGTCGACCACGACGACGACTGAAACGACGCGAAAAAACCAGACCCGGAAAAGAGAAGGGCCGGTGGTGGACATTCGGGAAAGTCGGGCCGATCGGGTGTCTTCATTCAAGCGACGATACAGAAGAAGAACGAAACGAAGTGAGAGGCCGGGGGGCAGGGAAAAGAGTCGGGTCGACCAGGCTCGACGACCGGGAGAAGCAAAACGAAATCCGGATTTGGCCGAAAAAGAAGCAACGCTATGGATACCATGACCGATCACCATCGATAAAGAAGAATCTTTCTAAATCACTTCGGGTCAGCGGGGCCTTCAAGCATCCGAAATACGCCAGGGTTGTAAATGACATAACTTTCCTGATAAAAAATGACGACTCTTTCAGAAAAACGAAGTTATTCAAGTTCCTTTTCCCAAAGAAGTCCCGCTCCGACGGCCCGACGAGTCATCTACTTAAAAGGACCCTCCCCGCAGTGCGCCCCTCCTTGAATTATTCGGTCATGCAATACTTATTGAATAGAAAGAACCAAATTCATTTCGACCCCGTCGTAGTTCTCAATCATTTCGTGGCACCGGGCGTGGCTGAACCATCTACGATGGGGAGAGCGAATGCACAGGGAAAAAGCTTAGATAAGAGAATACGTTCTCGCATCGCTTTTTTTGTAGAAAGCTCGACCAGCGAGAAAAAGTGTTTGGCCGAAAAAAAAAAGAGGTTGACCCACTTCATTCGCTTGGCGAATGATCTTCGCTTCGCGGGAACAACAAAAACCACCATCTCGCTCTTTCCTTTCTTCGGGGCTACCTTTTTCTTTCTAAGGGATGGGGTTGGGGTGTTTAAAAACCTTTTTTTTGAGGATGCCCGGGAAAGGGAAAAACTCCTAGGTCAATTAAGGATCAAATGTTGGAACCTCATGGGCAAGGATAAGGTAATGGAATTGATAGAAAAATTCATAAACCTAGGTGGGATAGAAGAATTGATAAAGGGAATAGAGATGATAATAGAGATCATCATACTGAGAAAGACAATAATTCCGTACGGGTACAACAACTCTTATTTAAACGAAGTAAAAAAAATGCAATCTTTGTTGTCTAATAGAACAAACACTAATACCTTAATTGAGTCGGTCAAAATAAAATCTGTTTATCAAAGTGCTTCTCCGATTGCTCAAGACATCTCTTTGCAACTGAGGAAGAAAACAAGATCATTTCGTTCCATTTTTAGAAAAATAGTGAAAGAGATTCCATTAGTAATGAAAAAAGGGGTTTCGGGGATCCGTATATGTTGTTCAGGTCGATTAAAAGGCGCAGAAATAGCTAGAACTGAATGCGGAAAGTATGGAAAAACATCTCGTAATGTATTTAACCAGAAAATCGATTATGCTCCTGCGGAAGTATCTACTCGTTACGGAATATCAGGTGTCAAAGTGTGGATTTCTTATAGTAAAAAAAAGGGGGGACGTGCTATATCCAAAACGTACGAAATATAGTAAATATCGTAAAGGCAGATGTAGTAGGGGTTGCAAACCGGATGGTACAAAACTTGGTTTTGGAAGATATGGCACTAAAAGTTGTAAAGCTGGTCGTCTTTCATATCGAGCCATTGAAGCAGCGCGTCGGGCTATAATCGGACAATTTCATCGTGCTATGAGCGGACAATTCCGAAGAAATGGTAAGATATGGGTAAGAGTTCTCGCGGATCTCCCTATTACCGGGAAACCTACAGAAGTAAGAATGGGAAGAGGGAAAGGAAATCCTACGGGTTGGATTGCTCGTGTGTCCACGGGACAAATCCCATTTGAAATGGAAGGTGTGAGTTTGTCAAATGCTCGACAAGCCGCTACATTAGCGGCGCATAAACCATGTTCGTCAACCAAGTTTGTTCAGTGGTCGTAACGTAATTGGTTAGTGGGGAAAAACCGGGCCCAAATTCTAAAAAATTAGGCGAAGTGTTTGTTCCTGAACGACGGAAGTGGAAAGACACTAAGGGAGAGGGATATACTCCTTTCTTTTTGTAATCGCCGAAATTGTACGACGAACCTTTTTGTTTCAGGCGTACGACCCATATATGTTACGGTCTTTTTCGGCCTGTTGGTACTTGTCGAATTGAAACTCGATACGATAATAAGAAGATTCGCCAACATTACCTATTTTATTAGTGGATTCGAGGCAACCCCGGGGTAAGTACGTGATTTCAAATTGCATGTTATAAGCATATGATCCCCCTTTTACTGTTAAATTAAAGTACCATCTCAGCCTTTGCTATCTATGCTTCCTGGTCGCTAGACTCATTCTTCTACTTTACTTCCAGCTACTCTGCTCTGAGCTTAAGAAAGGTTCAAAAGTCGCTTTGGTTGCCGCTAAAATCGGATGTGATTTTTGTAGTGGTGAATTCCAGAACTGGTCAATTCCCCTTCTCCTTTCGGGAACTCTCTTCTCTAGGGATTCCTATTCTATTTCTATTGACTCTTCGCCGTCTACAACACAAAAAGTTTTGGTAACTTACTTACTTACAGATTTTATATTAAATAAAAGAAACATCAACATCCTTTAAGCTAAGACTAAGGGATGGGGGGAACACTACCGATCCCGAGACAGACGACGAAGCTACATCGATTACAAAAAAATCTGAGTCAGTGGTGGCAGACCCTTTCCCGGCCCCTACAATCAAGCAACCTCACCAATGTGAATGAAAGAAAGGGCACCCCATACATCTCGACTAGTTCGTGCCTGCGGAGCGAACAAAAACCTCTTTTGAATTCTGATTCCGACTCCGAAGTCCGGATATTTGGTTGCTTTGTACTCGACCCATGTGGTTCGGCTTGTTGCGCCACCTCACTTAACCAAACATATCCGAGAAGAAGTTCTACCTGATCTACAGCACTTGCTGCTTCATGCCCGCTTGCATCTTACTCTGCTGGTTCACCTTCTAAACAGGTCCCCGCACCTGAGACACATCCTTCTCCTGTTGCTTATTCTTATTCCTATATTGTGGTGGCTTATTCAGCGAGCTGGAGCTCCTACTGTTCCCGCGCCAGCTTCCACTCTTGCTCCCTTCGGCCTCGAAGATCATCAGGTTCCATCCAACTCACTCTAGTTTCTATGTTAATTGGTTTTTTACTTCTGCATGTTGGGAATCAAAATAGAATAAGATTTTCTACTTGACTTTCTAAGTGATCAACTAGGTTTTTAATCCCTCGCTTACACTCTTTTGGGCTAGGTTCAGTTGGGGGTCGTACATTTCACCAGAGAAAGGGGGGGGGAGTAAAATACTGAAATCGATTCACCCGAAAAGGAAGCAAGGCTTCCATTCCGCGAGGAGCGAATAGATGATTATTGCGGTTTAAAGCACACTCTAATATCATACTTAAGGACCGAACTCATCGGATCAGAAAGAGATGGCCAGTCCCTTCCTAATGCGAAAGAGCTTTATTCCGGTACTTCACACCCAAAGCAAAGCTGCACGGACACGGAATAGGGGCCTTACTTGTCCCGGTCCGGGAAGAGGGTAAGGTATTGGTCTTGGTTCCTCCTACATATCTTTCTACAAGGCATCCTAAGAACAAACCTTTACAAACCTCTTAGAGATGAGAGGCCTGTTGGAATTCATCATGCCCATGAGATATTTCATTTAGTCATCCCACCTAAAAGCACTCTTTCCAGATCAGTATGACAAGGGCAGCACCCATTGGAAAACCTTGATCCAGAACCATAATTGGGTTATCCTAATAACCACCTCCCTTCCTTCTCGCGGGGGGATGTGTTACATCTTGGATGTAGGAGTGACGACCCGTGGTCCAATCTAGTAAAGAGATTGGGTGCCAGTGGTCTGTCTGAGGACGGGTTCAACAAGCTCTTTCTTTTCAAAGAAAAGATGGTTCCATGGATCGGGTTTTCATTTCAGAAGCTGCTAGAATGCATGTTAGTTAAGTCAGTCAAGGGGGGTCTTAGATCATGACGATTCTTAGGAAAAGGAAAAAAATATGCTTTTTTCAGGACATATCTTAAAGTCCTAAAGGATTGAAAAGAAGAGTGAGCGACGAGTGGTTCAATCCGGAATGAGAGTGAGAGACCACTAGCGGAAAGAGTTTTCTAAAACACTAGGGTTTCTTGCATAAGATTTAGCGAGAAGTCCGAGTAATCAAAGGAGTCTGAGCGTCGGTTCGCTGCCCTAACCGTGCGATTTCAGGGCATCTTTTCAAGTATTCATCTAAACTAAATGCTGGTGTCGGGTATCATCTCGATCCATTGGCAGCAGAAAAGAGTGATAGCTAGCTTAATTCTAGGGGTTCTAAACTATATAAGTCTTCCTTCCAAGTAAGGATTGAAGATCATATGCTTACACTATCTCCCTCAATCTCCCAAAAAAGAGGGTCTTTCCTGGCGACCTTACCCACACTTGGTAATTTAGGAGTTAAATCATTCTTTTTCTCTGATGCCTTAATCCTTTTAGTGTATCGGCATTTCGGTTGTAGCAGTTGTAGCTCTTCCTCTTCTCTTGTAGCTTGAGTGCTTGTTGTTTAACGTCTTTCGATTCAAAAGCAATCCTGCCAGCTAGTGTACCTCCTGACTGTCCGCTGCATTCGAAATGAAAAAGAATAGCAGTTCCGTTTTCGTCCCTGCGGGATTGGCCTACTTGAAATGTTCCAACTTTGCTGTGCCTACTTTCTTTGACTCACCCTCAACAGCTTAAACAGCCGTAACAGCCGAAACTGAGTAAGGGCTTTCTTTACTGACCGAGGGAAATGTGCTGGCTTACCTCCCTACTTGAACTGACTCAACTGCTGAGGGCAATGTTCCGAAGTGAGGGATGGTTCCGGGTTTCCTTTCTTCGGCAGACCTACCTTCCTCATCCGAAAGAGGGTAAGCAGATGAAGATGCAGGAATTGGGGCAGGGACTTAGCTGACTTTCCTTTTCAGATGTTGCTTATCCGGGCTTGGGAATGGGTTAAGCTGGCTCGTGCCTCTCGCTCTTTTGGTCTTTAGTGACCCGAGTGAGAAGCTCTTCTTTCTAGAGCCTTTAGCTCGGCAGTAGAATTAGCTTAGCAGTTAGCAGTGGGAAGAGTCTATTCTATAGAGAAGCCTTAGGCCAATTGGACTGAATGTGGTATGGCAGCAGTAGCAAAGGGGCACATTAATTAGTAAGGCAAGCTGTAAGAATAGCACTCGGAAATCTCTCTAAAACAAAAGCCCGGGAGTCAATAGACTGAGTGACTGTGGTCAGGTAGCTGTTAGTAAGAAGCTCCGGTTCACAAAAGGAAAGAAGCAAGGGATGATAGGCGCTAAGAAGGATGGTAAAAGGATTTCTCTAGCTAGGGCTCTTTTAGAACTAAACCGAAGCTGTGGACAATGACTTTAGGGGTGGTGAATACCCGGAAAATCTCTTTATTAGGAGTACAGGCTCCAGGCTATTACTGAAGCTGTGAAAAAGAATTTCTAGCGAAAGTTTTCTTAGTCACCGATAAAGAAAGTAAATAAAATAGGCTTGAAGGTGGTATGAAAGAAATAGATCTTAGTGCCTTAGACGACCTATAGTTCAATTTTTTCTTTACCAAGGATCTTAATCCTATGAGTTTGACTTCATCTTCCTCTTTTCAACTGCCAGTGCTCTTGATCAACTTTCAAATAAAAAAGGTCAGTAAAGCTATATAAACCATCGGGAGAGAGAGGAAGACCACCGTGGATGCCTACAGCTAGCCTTTCAGCAAAGGGCGGTCTACCCTCTCCGGCAGGCCGGTAAGCAGGTGGGACCCCTCGCACCGTCATGACATAGGTCTGAAATACCGAAGAATGGCAATTCCAGGCGAGTATCTGAAGCTGCAGCAGCAGTAGCTGTTGTTCGCTGAAGTGCTACCGTCCTGCTGACATCTACTATTAAAGTCTCGCGCAAGGGTGAAGCAAGCTTTACCCGACCGGTACGATGCAGCTGAAAAAGGTAAGCCGGTTGGGCGCTAGCGCGGCCCGCTTCGCTTTTGTTGCGGAGCTCACTGCTTTTCATTTTGATAGGAGTAGGTGCTTGCAGGTAGAGAACCATCCCCCCTAACTTGAATCGTGGAAGGTCCATAAGCAGTCCATTAGCTGTCTGTCCAGTGGAAAATTGCATAAATAAAGTTGTCTGTCCCGTAATCCAGATGTGGGAACGTCCCCGTTATGTTATCGTGTAAGTAAGGAGAATGCTTTCTATTCGTTATAAGCCTTCGATGCCTGTCTCATTTGAAGTTGGTGTAATAGTACTCGCAGCCCCCCCGGGAGACTTCATTCCAAGTCTTCCATTACGTCTGTCTCAATGTCTATTGTATCGAGTGAAAAGGCTGTGTGTGCTTTCGAAGCTTTCGATTCACCTTACCTTGGAAGCTAAGCTTTCTTATCTTTATAGCCAAGTCTTGTAGCGAGGGTAAGGGGTTGGATGCGCATTGGCTTCTTTTGCTATCATTCAAAGCTGCCTTCGGGGCAGTCCTACCAGTCGTCTAAGGAAAAACTCCTCGCCCGGCTCAATTCTTGCTCGTGTTCTACTGGTAAAAAAGTAGGAAATGGAGTCTAGAGAGCTTCGAGAGCCTAGCCCGCATTGAAATCATCTAACTTTTCTTCCTTCTTTCTTGCTTGCGCGAGTGAGTGTGCTTTCAGGTATAGGACCCTTCCCTTCCTTGGCCTAGCCTTCTAATCGGCTAAGTTTCAATGCTTTTGTGCTTGTTGCTTGTAGCCCCATCCCCGAGTTTTTAAGGGAAATTGCTTGAGGTGGTTCAATCTCTTAGCCCGGCTATTCCTACCCTACCTATCGAAATCCGTATTTAAAGTAGGCTAAGCCGTCGAAGTCTTCCAATTCCGTCTTAAGATAAGAATTGTTGTAAGTGAAGTTGAATGCTTTTTGCCTGAAATTTTATACCTCAATAAATGCTGTTTTCGTGGGGTAGTTCATGTCTATCTGCTTGTGTCTGCGGATTCTCCCTTCGCTTTTTTTGAATAGGGGATGAGTATAAGAGCTCGCCCAAAGTGCCCCCATACGACAGCTCCGCGGAGCTTTGCGGGCCGGTCAACGAGCTTGAAGGTTCTTCCTGACTCGATGGCCTTCGAGACGGGACATGAAGCTTTTTTGGCGAAAACCTTGCTTGATGGTAAGGAATAGGAATAGGACACTATTAGATTTGGGAGTGAAGGTTCCATTCCCAGTTACCACCCCTGGGGCCCTTAGAGCGTCCTTTCATAAAGGCAAGGCGATAGGCACATAGCCGTTAGATTAGATCCGGACTGGAGTATCTTTTCCTATGCTATGAAGTTGGGAATGACTATCCACGGATTCGCTTGTCGTTGTATTGTGTCACATCGACTGCACTTTTTTTTTTTAATCTATCGGTTGAATCTCAATCTCGTATCAACAGATTCTGAAAGAGCTACTTTCAAGTAGGAATCTGAGTGGAGTTAAAAAAAAAAATCTTCCGCCGGTACGGAGAGCTCTTCTTGTGCGCGAACGATCAAAGAAAGATACATCCTATCTAACAGCTATAACAGCATCCAAGTTGCGAAGCGAAGCAAGGACCCGGCTTCGTGGACAAGAAAGATATAGAAGAAAGGGCATGCCCGACCCCATGTCCAACATATACCACTCGTCCACATGCATTATCCCTTTCTCAAAATCTCTCAACTGCTCATCTCCTTATACAGGAGGACCGTGCGACCTGACGAGAAAGAGCTAAGGTGGGAGTGCTATATTAAGCCACCATCTAACAAAGATAGCACATCACTAAACACAAACCTCGTCTGTACCCCAGACTCTTCCGCTACACCGGATTTAGCCCCCTTAACTTAATCCCTCTCGAGTCACAGCTCAAAGCAGTGCTCACCCCTAATGTACTCATGATCACGTCCGCAAACAAAAGCGACGTAATCCTCCGGGAAATGAGTCACAAAACTCTAAATGTATTACATAGAGTCTTCCTAAAATTCTCACTTCAATCCAATTAGGCTTGATCGCTTTCCTTCAATGCCCGGCGAGACCGCATCAATCATGATCCAAGGGCTCACAGCAGTGAGGATCGAATGTTTACTAAAAAATATCATCCAGCATTCATAACCAGCCGCAAATAAAAGAATAGGATCAATCACTTAACAGCACTTGCTTTCCCTAAACTATCGAAACTGACAAGCGAAAGTGAAAGAGGGAATTCTATGATCTAGGATCCCCTATCGGAATCGAAATAAAGAGATTATTAGCCAACTATGCCCTTCATTGCTAGTAGTGCACTCGCTTCGAAAGTTGGGATGGAGCTTTCACTAAGATAACCAGGGGCGTAGCGCTTTGATTCAAAGTTTCTATTTCTATATAGATACAAAGGCCTTTGAAAGACCCAAATAGTAATAATCCCCGCCGTTAAATGATTTTTTTTATAAAATAACTTCCCCGTGAATCGATTTAAGTATGAAAGCTTCGTGCCCCTCACCCGAGGCTTACTTTAAGACCTTTCGAGAACTATAATGAGGAAAACAGGATAAGAAGCAAGGAACACTCTTGATTACTAATCCCGTGAAAGAAGGTGAAATTTAGTAGTAAACTAAGCCGAAGCACAGGAAGAAGCAAGGGATGAAGGAGAAGTAAATACCCGGAAAACCCCGAAAAAACAGATTGAATACCAGGAAAGATCAGATGCGGATAAAAAAAAAGTCTGTTTGAAAGGGGAGAAACGAAAGACGAAATTTCCTAAGAGAAGAAGAATCGGGTCGACATAAACACTTTTTCGGTTAAAATAGTATAATGAGAAAGCATCTGTTCACGTTCGTAGTTGCAATAACTTTTCTTTTTTCAATCTAGATTTTGAGCCAATCCGGTATCGTATCACCGCCTGACAAGTTTGACAGGCTTTCCATGTGCTTTGGGATGCCTTTTGATCCGGGTCTCCGGTAGGAGAGAGGGTAGAAGAATCAATGGTCAATGGTTGGAAGCGGGGAAAGATCCCGGTGAGAAATGCTTTTGTTAAATGCCATGGATCCGTTTAAGACGAAGAAGCTGTTCACTCCCGTTGAATCTGCATTACTCCTGCTATTTCAGGAGTTTTTGCCATTGACTCTGTTTTCTTAATCAAGCAATGTTTTAAGGTTTTAGGGATAAAAAACCTCGACTCCGGTGCTATTGACTCAGATGTGGGACTTGAGGCGCAGACGCTTTTATTTGTGTAGAAGCTCTTCCCTTCCTTAGAGAAAGTGACATGCTTAATGGACGAGTCAGAACTATCTTTCCCTTGCTGGTGTCAGGTGCAGATGGAATTGAATCAGAAAGCAGGACAGAAGAGGCTCTTTGATGGCCCTCTTGGAAATAGAATAGGCATGAAGCCAATCTCTCCTCTAAGCCCTGTAGCAGTATGGATGGATGGCATGTATCATTAGCCGGCACTCTAGGAAAGAATTCGCTCAAGAGGGATGGGGCCTAAGCCCGGGCTGAACCCTTTAGGTCTAGTCTCGCTCAATCCTAGCGGCAACAACCTAGGCCAACCTTAATAGCCGAATTAGCATCGATTGAATCACAAATTGACGTAGTAGCTTAGATAGATCGAAAAAGCTGTGAATAGGGCTTCTGTTCTTCTTTTCCCCCCGACCTTGGCACGTTCCTTCACTCAGCAATGGCGCCCCTACTCTTAACAAGTACGCTTCCTGCTTACTCGAATTCCCAAGCAGGAAAGACCCAGTTGCTTATTATAGGATAGGATGCACTTCCCGACCGGTGAAAGGAAAGAGCGAGATCTCCTTTCCTGTAGGCTTCTCCTGTGCTTAGTTCACCTAGCAGGGAAAGAAGCGGAGCCGTGCAAGTAAGATCGTGAGCGTGAACAGAGGTTATCAAGAGTTAGCTTGGGAACATGCCAAGCCCTTAGCCTTAGTTGGAAGCTTAACCAAAGCTAAGCTTGTAGGCTCGTAGAGAAAGCTATTGTGCAGGTATACCAAAAATCCATGTTCCTGAACAGTCTCGTTCGAACATCTGATTCGCCTTAGGGCGGACACTTCACTTCAAGCTTAAACCTCCGTCTATGATCGGCTTGCTTTCTCGGTATCGTGAGTCTAAACTCTTTAAGCCGGCTAACTAATAGATAGAGATATAGCTCAGTAAACACGGGAATCACTTCGGCTTAAACACGGCTACGCTTCGCTCTTTTTAACTATCGCTAGTCTGTAGTCTGTGAAAGAAGATTGCAATTTCTGGTCACTTTCAGTCTAACCCGGATTTACTTAGTTAGTCGGGACTTGCTTCTTAGCGTGTAGTGGATCAACCAGGCTAGCTTTCCTGTAGTAGAGCGCGGGGGGAGTGACCATCAGGGCCTTGAATAGGGTGTGCCTTTTTTTCTGTACATTTTTTATGATTAGTACTCTTGAATGTACTATACAGTAGGTTCTCAGTGCCCTAAGATCCCAATCCCAGATCGAGTTCCAATCGCCGAATTGTTCTCAAGCGAATGGCTTTTACTCAACCTCAATTCATTCAGTTAGGACCTCCCTTTATGTCATTTCTTTCCTTGCCAGCGTGAGGAGTCAGATCGGATTATAGCACTTGCATGGAATCTGGGATAGTGGCTATTGGCAGCTTCTTTCTCTTGGCATGAGCACTAGCATCTTGCTAACATCGGCTTTTTCCTCCGACTAGAAGGGGATCTTGTTCAGTTCACGGCGGATTCAAGATCCTCAAATGTGGCTTTGGCTTCAGCTATCTCATTCGTTCTTTTTTTCTTTTGATTGGTAAGTAGCCCTTTTCGGGTTAGTTGAAAGACCAAGAATGGCCTCTTTGAAAGAAGACGACAGACATGCTGGGAAGGAAAAGGAAGGGGATGTGGCCTAAGTAGGTACAACAAAGGGTACTAGTATGGGCGCAATATGCGATTGCAAGCTCTTCTTTGGCTGGTTTCATGATTTGCTAATCCGATCTTGTAAGTTGGCTTATCTTAGGCCACCGACTGAGACGATGGCTTGAAACCCGGGTAGAAATAAGACCAATCGAAAACCTTGGAAGCAACAAATCGCAGGGGCGTAAGCTGTTGAATAAGCTGTGGGTCTTGAGGCAGATGTGGCATCTTCTGAACCACCGGGGAAAAAGCTCATCTTTTTTCAATGCAACCAGAGGGCTCTTAGGACGCTAACGCTACTACCAGCCCAGTAAGAGGATGTTTTTTGGTTTATGTCGTCCAAAGAAAGGGCATTCCTATCAGCACAAAGAATTAATTCAATAAGAGAGGATTGGATTTCAGCAAGAAAAGAAAAAAAACCGCATTGAGTAGGGCGTGCCCTATAATAGCCCTTACAGAGCTTCTCTATCAGTTGGTGGTTGAGGAGTAATAGGTTCCGCATAAGCTACATTTCGTGGGGGAGGCACCTATCCAGTACTTCCGAACTCGTCTTTCATCTACTGACATTGGGTCGCTAAAGCCAATAGTTCCGTGCACCGAACTATTGGCTTTATCTTTATAAGTTGAAAGCCTCTTAGATCGAAAATGAGTGATTGTTTACAATACAGAAATAGTTTAGCAGCTTATCGTCACTTGCCCTAAGGCATTTTTTAAATTCCTAGCACTGGTTACTGAGTCGACTGCCCGCACTGGCAGGACGAGGTTAATAAAACATACCAGAGAGAGGTGGATTTCCTTCATAGCCCGATTAAACCTTCTTCTTCCTACCTGTGAGAATGAGAAGCGTCTTGAAATGAAAGGTCGGGTGGTGCTCAAAAAGGGCCTTGGAATGAATGTTTTAATTTAAATGGCCATGCAACTAAGTTTTGACTGGATACTTGGCTCGATGGTGTCCCTCTCATTGAGTCAGCTTCTTGTGCCAATAAGCGAAGAATAGCTTAAATAAAGACTCTCTTTGTCCTTTCGAAGCAGATATTCGTACGTCCATTGGGTTACTTGAGGGTAGCACTGGTTTCGGCTTTCCTTGCTTTCCTTTTTTGATTAGAAGGGATAACTCTTAAGCCTTAGGCTAGCAAGGTAAATGGATTTAGGAAAGAAAGATCCCACGTCCCATACGAAAGACCAGGCGATAAAGAATAAAGAAAGAAGGCTATGGGAAAGATCCCAGACCAGGCTCGCTCCAGGCAGATTCACTTGAATAGGAAGTTGAATCGTGACCTAGCTATTGGATTTGTTCTTCGCTACCCACCTTCTGTCTTCCTTACTTTCTATCTTGTCTAAGCTTGCAGGATTTTCCTCATCCGCTGTATTGAATCTAGCCGGCTTACGAGATAGATGTAACATAATCCCCGGAGAAGGATCCCAAGGAAGGAAACTAATCCAAGGGCTTACGCTTAGAAAAAAAGGAGTGGATTAGGGCTTGCTTAGGTTACAGTGGGCAGACATCCCGAGAGAGTGAAGTACGCATTCAGCCTCCGAATCAGACTAGCCCACAGCCCCCTGCATTCATCCTGAGAGTTCTATTCCGGGAAAGTGCTATTAACTCTTCCTAAACAGCGGATTCCCTTGCCGTTAGATCTGCGCTTGAAGGCGAAGTCTTTATTCTTGGCTTGAAAACAACCTATTTGGATTCAAAAGCTGCCGACCCGACTCTACATGAATAGGTTCCCCAGAGCCAACCTACTCTGAATCAGCCGTAATCCGATCACGTTAGCAATCCAGAATAACTGGAAGCTCGAAACGAAAGGAAATTTTCAGTTTAGTTCTGTTCTTCTCCTAGTTTTATAGCACACCCATGTAGAGGGATCTTTCCGACGCTAAGCGCGCTGCAGCTCCTGTCCAAGTGAATAATATCTTGTCCAAGTCCTTCCAGCTTGCATCCTTCTTCTGCCATTGGGAATGGAACAAATCTCAACTTGTAAGTGGTAGAAATTAAGGACTGCAGGTTTTGGTTGATTAAAGAATCCTCTCAGAAGCCTGTTATATTAGTAAAAGATGTGACTTTCACAGGTCCGCTTGCTCTTTTCCGTCAAATGGAAAGTTAGCTCATAGGGCTTTTCAGGTACTCTGCGGAAAATGCGTGAATTGGCCTTTTCCCTTTCATCAGTATGCGCGAGTTGCAGGGCTTCAAGCTGCTTTGACATATCGGGTGCAGGATGTGCTTCTATCCCCTTACCGAATTCTCTGTCTGTAATATTAAGTGTTGTAATAAATGTTATAGTTGAAAGAAATTCCACCTCCTCCTTTTTTTTTCTCATCCCTTAGCCTTAGCTCTTTGATGAGCTCTTCGAGAGTAATGAAATAGGCGTAGGCTCGATGATTCTTGAAAGTGAATATCGCTCGCAATGGCCGCCCTGAGAGTTGAACCCTTCAACGGATAATTTCGTATGCTAGCTCCAATGAGTAGTAGAGGAAAGCTCGGCCTCAGTGCGTCCTACTTGTGTCGTGTTTTAAGCCTGCTATGCATTCTTGCTCCATCTACCATTCCTGACAAGCCATTTCTGGTATGCCCGCTGCTTCGTCCAAAATGACTTAAAATCCATCCTATCTTTATTGGGATCATACCCCCTTGGACTTTACTTTTATTTTCTGTTTTAGGAATTTATCCCTGGGCTTTCAATGGGACCATGCCTTGGATTTCAATCCGAGATCATCCCTTGGGGTTAGTTCATTCTCTTGGTTAGTTGATCTCTTGCTTAGTTTATTCCATTTACTGCCCCTCTTTTGCTTGATGAAAGACATCCTGGCAAAGGCCTTGTATATTAGTAAAAAAGGGGACTTTAATGGGTCCGATGGCTCTTTGACTGGTGTGCCTGAAAATGTGATTGATAAATGGGCTTTTGAAACTCGATTTGTCGCAACAAGAGGTATTGTCTCCGCCTTTTCAAGTAGGGATCATCTCTCAAGTGTTATGATCCTCCATTTCTGCTCGGTAGTGGCCTAAGGCTCAATGATGGATCTTCCTAGCTAAGGCTAGCATCTCATCCCAGCTTTCATCTTATTGCTTTGAGCTCTCTTTGCTTTGGGAAAGTGTAAAAGTGTAACCTGCTGCTCCTTGAT